TTTGATCTAATTGTACCACGTAATCTTTTAAAAAGCGTTCTGGGTGAGTTATTTAAACTGCACGCCTTCTTTCCCAATTCCATCAAGTAAGGTGCATTAAGTTCAATTATCTTATTTGTAGCAAACAAGCAGTTAACTTAGCGGATAACTCTTTTTTTACCTGGATTTATGATTACTAAATTAAGAAGTCTCTATCAATAACAATAAGATAAAAGCGTGAGTTCTTCCTTTTGGTAAATTGGGCAAACAAGACGAATTTCGTCTTACGTATATAATGAAATTCCAATCAAATAGAGAAAAGATAGATATAATTTTGTATCTTTCTCCATCTCGCGAAAATCCCATTTTTACTAAGAATCCCGCTTGTGGCGCATTCTAACGAATCTTTCGAGAATTTGTAAAAAACCTTTTAATTCGAAGACAAGAACAAAACACAAAGAAATAAAGAAAACCAATCAATATGGATTATCATACTCTTTCATGTAGAAAGGTGAATAAGTCCATTTATTTCGTTTTACATTTTGAATTAATTAATAATAACTACGAATTCCTAATAATCACAATTCTGAATTATAATTAGTATAAATAGAAAATATTCAAAAAATAATAAAAGGTACAATATAGTAAATCGAGGTACCATTTTATGACAACTTTCAATCTTCCCCCTATTCTTGTGCCTTTAGTGGGCTTAGTATTTCCGGCAATTGCAATGGCTTCTTTATTTCTTCATGTTCAAAAAAATAAGATTGTTTAGGTCTGAGAGGATACAACCTCGGCTGTTTTTTTTTGAAACTGTAGCATAACACAGATGTTTAGTTCATGAATTATAATTATAGTATAATGTGTGATTTCCACTGAACAGAAAAGAAAAAACCTGCAGAAAATTATCTATGGATAAATGAATCCTAATTAGTTTCAGATAGATCAGGATTTGTGGATACCTAAAATGTAAAGTTGGTGGATCCATATGTATATTGTATATTGGGATCCTATGAAGGGAATGTTATTATTTTAGATCTAACCAATTTGATGAATAATTCCTAAAGCTTCACGTCAAACTAGTGCTAGTTCACATCAAACTAGTACTAGTTGATGAGAGTTCCTTTGGAAACAAAAAAGGAAAGGGTATTCTCTCAATTCCAATAAAATACAATCGGATCAAGTATGAGTTGGCGATCAGAACATATATGGATAGAACTTAGAACGGGGTCTCGAAAACTAAGTAATTTTTGCTGGGCCCTTATCGTTTTTTTAGGTTCATTAGGATTCTTATTGGCTGCAACTTCCAGTTATCTTGGTAGAAATGTGATATCTTTTGTTCCGTATCAGCCAATCATTTTTTTTCCACAAGCAATTGTGATGTCTTTCTACGGGATCGCGGGTCTATTTATTAGTTCATATTTGTGGTGCACAATTTCTTGGAATGTAGGGAGTGGGTATGATCGATTCGATAGAAAGGAGGGAATAGTGTGTATTTTTCGTTGGGGATTTCCTGGAAAGAATCGTCGCATATTCCTCCGATTCCTTATAAAGGATATTCAATCCGTTCGAATAGAAGTTAAAGAGGGTATTTCTGCTCGTCCTGTCCTTTATATGGACATCAGAGGCCGGGGAGCTATTCCGTTGACTCGTACTGATGAGAATTTGACTCCACGAGAAATTGAACAAAAAGCTGCGCAATTGGCCTATTTCTTGCGCGTACCTATTGAAATCTTTTGATTTTGCGAAAAAAACTGGGCTAATGCTGTCTCAGTAGTTGCGTTAAAACGTTCAGTCGAGCCAAAGCCGATGCATACGGAACAACCATAAAACAAAACTCTTTTTTTATGTATATCCAAATCCATTCCAAATCTATGCAACTCAATCGAATAAGAAATTGAACTACTAAATTCAATTCATCTCATATACCATTCGAAAGAAAAAAATTTCTCTTTTTTAAGTTGTTACTATTGTTGGAAGTGATACTTTAGATGCAGATATATCATATCTTGTAAATTTTTTCTTTTTTGTCATTTGAAATATTGGTTGACAGAAAAGGAGTTCCCTTGCCTCAAAATATCTGTAAACATTATTTTGGATTATTTCTTCGTTCGAAATTAGAAGCGGAGTTTTAGTCTATTTCTGTAGTCTTTCTAGATTCAAACAAGATTACAAATAAAATAGAAATCGATTCATAGGTTTGATACTTTATCTAGAACTTCTATTTGAAAGAAATATTCGATCATATAAAGTGGACAAATGAGGTGGGTTAATTAAAAATTCACAGGTGAAAAATGGCAAAAAAGAAAGCATTCACTCCTCTTTTGTATCTTGCATCTATAGTATTTTTGCCCTGGTGGATTTCTCTCTCATTTACTAAAAGTATGGAATCTTGGGTTACTAGTTGGTCGAATACTGGTCAATCCGAAATTTTTTTGAATGATCTTCAGGAAAAAAGTATTCTAGAAAAGTTCATAGAATTCGAGGAAATCCTCTTCTTGGACCAAATGATCAAGGAATACTCGGAGGCATACCTACAAAAGCTTCGTATAGGAATCCACAAGGAAACGATCCAATTAATCAAGATACACAATGAGGATCGTATCCATACGATTTTGCACTTCTCGACAAATATAATCTCTTTTGTTATTCTAAGCGGCTATTCTCTTTTAGGTAGTGAAGAACTTGCTATTCTGAACTCGTGGGCTCAGGAATTCCTATATAACTTAAGTGATACGGTAAAAGCTTTTTCGATTCTTTTAGTAACCGATTTATGTATCGGATTTCATTCACCTCACGGTTGGGAACTAATGATTGGTTCTGTCTACAAAGATTTTGGATTTGTTCATAATGATCAAATTATATCTGGTCTTGTTTCCACTTTTCCAGTTATTCTGGATACTATTTTGAAATATTGGATTTTCCGTTATTTAAATCGTATATCTCCGTCACTTGTAGTTATTTATCATTCGATGAACGATTGATAAGCGACCCCCCGATATTCATTTAATGAATTCGAATGGTTCTTACTTTGTAGTTATACATAAGCATTAAAAACGTTCGGGGGATTTCATCTTAGAGTATTCCAGTAAAACGATTCCAGTAAATAGGCAGAATCGTGGATAGGGAACTATATTAGTGACCTACCCAATTTATTGTATAAATTTTTCGGATCAATGATTAGACCATGCAAACTAAAAATACTTTTTCTTGGATAAAGGAACAGATTACTCGATCTATTTCCGTATCGCTCATTATATATATCATAACTCGGACATCCACTTCAAGCGCATATCCCATTTTTGCGCAGCAGACTTATGAAAATCCACGAGAAGCGACTGGGCGTATTGTATGTGCCAACTGTCATTTAGCTAACAAGCCCGTGGATATTGAGGTTCCACAAGCGGTCCTTCCTAATACTGTATTTGAAGCAGTTGTTCGAATTCCGTATGATAAGCAAGTGAAACAAGTTCTTGCTAATGGTAAAAGGGGGGGGTTGAATGTGGGGGCTGTTCTTTTTTTACCAGAGGGGTTTGAATTAGCTCCTTCCGATCGTATTTCTCCCGAGATGAAAGAAAAGATAGGCAATTTGTCTTTTCAGAGCTATCGTCCTAATAAAAAGAATATTCTTGTGATAGGGCCTGTCCCCGGTCAGAAATATAGTGAAATCATCTTTCCTATTCTTTCCCCCGATCCCGCGACTAAGAAAGATGTTCACTTCTTAAAATATCCTATATATGTAGGTGGGAATCGAGGAAGGGGTCAGATTTATCCTGACGGAAACAAAAGTAACAATACAGTTTCGAATGCTACAGGAGCGGGTATAATAAGTCAAATCTTACGAAAAGAAAAGGGGGGATATGCAATAACCATAACAGACCCATCCGATGGACGTCAAGTAGTTGATATTATCCCTCCAGGACCAGAACTTCTTGTTTCAGAGGGTGAATCCATCAAATTGGATCAACCATTAACGAGTAATCCCAATGTGGGTGGATTTGGTCAGGGAGATGCAGAAATAGTACTTCAAGATCCATTACGTGTCCAAGGCCTTTTGTTCTTCTTTGCATCTGTTATTTTAGCACAAATCTTTTTGGTTCTTAAAAAGAAACAGTTCGAAAAGGTTCAATTGGCCGAAATGAATTTTTAGACTCACGAATTTATCGATATCAGGTTCGTAAAAATAAAAAGAATAAAATTCTTGAAAACTCAATTCTGAAAAACTTTTATTTACTTGCTCTTTTTTTACGAGCTTCGGGGAATCCTTTGTACTAAGTCATAATAGGTAGATTCTTGTTTCAAGAAGACTTTTTTTGACTTTATTACTTTTTTAGTCAAATTTAATTTGTTATTGTTGCTAGATGCCAATGTCCGAAAATGGATCCATTTTTTTCTATTTCAAATAGACGGAAATTGGGATAGATATCAGCACAAGTAAGCGGGTAATAGAACGAACTAGAAATGTGGGGAACAAATAATTCTAGGAGTAGAACGTATTATTTGTCTTCCTAGTCTTCGACACAAGAAAAGGGATTGTCTACACCCCCTTTCTTGTGTTGAAAGAGCAATGATTTTTGATTCTGTTCGTCAAAAATCCCCAGTCTGGGTTTCAGTTTTCCAGATGTATCAGAACTCTTTTTCAATTTATTACGGACAATCCCAATAAGAATAATAAAGTGTTGGGCAAACAAAAAAATAGAACTTATTCAATGAACTTATCAAAAATGGCAATTTTTCGGATATACTAAAATCAAATAAATAGGGTAAGAATATAGAAAGTATTTATACGATATCTAATCTACAGAAATAGATAGAATCCGAGCAATTGAGTGATTCCTCCCTTCTTCGAACTTGGAAAGAACTCATACATACTCTCAAGATCAAGTAAGAGATATTTTGAATCAATTACTGAAGTTCATTTTTCAAAAGCATCATCAGAAAAAAGGAATGGACTTTTTTGAAACAGCAGAAAACGAAATCTCCGCTGTCATTTAGACGAAAAAAGACTCTGATTCTTCAGA